AAATGAGTAGTTCAGATCGAATCGAACTTTTGATTGATCCAGGTACTTGGTATCCTATGGATGAAGACATGGTTTCTCTGGATCCTATTGAATTTCATTCGGAGGAAGAACCTTATAAAGATCGTATTGATTCTTATCAAAAAAACACAGGATTAACCGAAGCTGTTCAAACAGGCACAGGTCGACTAAACGGTATTCCCGTAGCAATTGGAGTTATGGATTTTCAGTTTATGGGGGGTAGTATGGGATCCGTAGTAGGCGAGAAAATTACCCGTTTGATCGAGTATGCTACCACTCAATTTTTACCTCTTATTTTAGTTTGTGCTTCCGGAGGAGCACGTATGCAAGAAGGAAGTTTGAGTTTGATGCAAATGGCTAAAATATCTGCTGCTTTATATGATTATCAATCAAATAAAAAGTTATTCTATATATCTATCCTTACATCTCCTACTACTGGTGGAGTGACGGCTAGTTTTGGGATGTTAGGAGATATCATTATTGCCGAACCTAATGCCTACATTGCATTCGCAGGTAAAAGAGTAATTGAACAAACATTGAATAAGACAGTACCTGAGGGTTCACAAGCGGCTGAATATTTATTCCATAAGGGCTTATTCGATCCAATCGTACCACGTAATCCTTTAAAGGGTGTTTTGAGTGAGTTATTGAAGCTTCACGCCTTTTTCCCCTTGAATTCTAATTCCATTAAGTAGTAAGTAGAGCCTCAAGTTCAATTATTTTATTTGTAGTGAACAAATAGTTAGTTTATCGGAATCAAAGCAAAATCCGAAGAATGTATTTTTTCTTTGGTGACATAAGATTTAATTGTAAATTGTATTAAAGTAAAGAATCATGTGGACAATTCTTTTTTTTTTTTATACCGATATTACTGATTAGTAATCAGGAAACCTCTATCAACCTCTATCAACAAGATAAAAAAAAAAGAAAATTCTGCCTTATGCGAAATTCAAATTAGACAAATAAACAGAATTTTCTTTTTCCTTTTTACTGTGTATGTATATACATTTCAAATATAGAAAATATAGCTATAGAGTACCTTTTCTCCCGAAAAATCTCTATTTTGGATAAGAATCCCTCTTGTTGGATCGAATTCTAATGAATCTTTCGGGAATTTCTAATTAAATAAAAATGAAATAAAAATTGGAATTCAAATGAAGAATGCATTTTATCATACGTATATTTTTCTATTTTATGTAGAAAGATGAATAAGTCTCATTTATTTAATTATACATTCTTTAATTAGACATTCCTTGCATTTCTTTATTATATATATACTCACTTAGATATACTTAGTATAATTATATACGAATTATAATTATTATAAGATATCTTTATAACAGGTACAAATATTACATCGAGGTACCCATTCTATGACAACTTCCAACTTACCCTCTATTTTTGTGCCTTTAGTAGGCCTAGTATTTCCGGCAATTGCAATGGCTTCTTTATCTCTTCATGTTCAAAAAAACAAGATTGTTTAGATCCGATGGGTGCCAATCTCATCTTTTTTTTTAAGACTTAGATATAGATAACACGGATATCTATTTAATAGAATATGGTGTAACATACGGCTTCCTCCAAACATAAATGAGGGAGCTATTATATATTCGTAAATATATGATATGGATAAATGAGTTATGCCTATATTCAAATAGATCGGAATCGAGGCGGATATCTGAAATGTAAAGTCAATGTATCCATATGGATGTAGATATCTATGGGAGATCATATAAAGTGAATGTTATTATTTTAGCTCTAACCAATTTGATCAATTACTCCTAAAGAGTTACATCAGAATGGCGCTAGTTGATGAGAGTTACTTCGGAAATCAAAAAGGGAAGGTAAAATCTATTTGGACTATTTTCTCAATTCCAATAAAATGCAACTGGATCTAGTATGAGTTGGCGATCAGAACATCTATGGATAGAACTTATAGTGGGGTCTCGAAAAATAAGTAATTTCGGCTGGGCTTTTATCCTTTTTTTAGGTTCATTAGGATTCGTATTGGTTGGAACTTCGAGTTATCTCGGTAAGAATTTGATATCTTTAGTTCCGTATCAGCAAATTAATTTTTTCCCACAGGGGCTCGTGATGTCTTTCTACGGGATCGCGGGTCTCTTTATTAGTTCCTATTTGTGGTGCACAATTTCGTGGAATGTGGGTAGTGGTTATGATCGATTCGATAGAAAAGAAGGAATAGTGTGTATTTTTCGTTGGGGATTTCCTGGAAAAAATCGTCGTATCTTCCTACGATTCCGTATGAAAGATATTCAGTCCGTCAGAATAGAAGTTAAAGAGGGGGTTTTTGCTCGTCGTATCCTTTATATGGAAATCAAAGGACAGGGCGCCATTCCCTTGACGCGTAGTGATGAGAATTTGACTCCGCGAGAAATTGAGCAAAAAGCTGCCGAATTGGCCTATTTCTTGCGCGTACCAATTGAAGTATTTTGAAATGAACTGGAACTGAAGAATAAATTCTTTCTCAGTGGGAGGGAAAAAATTCAAGAATTTTCTTTTCTTTCTATAGCATAGCTAAAAGTTTTTTCAAAACGTTCATTCGAGCCAAAGTAGACGTATACGGAACGGCCATAAAACGAAACTTTTTTTGTCCGTAAAAATTGTTTTTTTATGTGTATGGAAATGCACTCAACTCAATTCAGCGAAAAACAAGTAACAAATCGAAATAATGGATTCATCTCGTATCTCAAAACATTTCGGAATAAAGAATTTATCTTTTTATTTTCAATACGAATTGATACATTAGATACAGATAGATCATATCTTTAAATGATCTCCCCTTTCTTTTGTGTTTCTTAATGATCAAAGGATTGGATCTCTTCTAACGAGAATTTTTCTGTCTTGTTTTCCACTCCATGACATCGCAATATTCTTCATAAATATAAATCTGTCTCCGTTCTTACTGTGAGGGTAGCTGGCCAATTTTTTTTTCGAAATATTTTCTATTTTGATAGAAGGGGAGTTCCTTTGGTTCGAAATTCGAATAATATTCATTGAAGTGGTTCTTTCAGGGATTCATCGAAAGGGCTTCGAATTTGATCAATGGAGGCATCTGGAAACAAGATTTTTTGAATTATTTCGTCATTCGAATTCGAAGTGGGCTCTTATTCTATTTCTGTATTCTTTCTAGATTCAAGGACTAACCGCTGAATCACAAATAAAAAACAAATACAAAATAGGGAATAGATTTCTAGGTTAGCTGCTTTGTAATAGAACTTATGGTTGATAGAAAAATCAAATATTAGATCACATAAATTTGACGAATATGGTGAGTTCATTAACAATTCCAATTCACAGATGAAAAAATGGCAAAAAAGAAATCATTTCTTCCTCTTCTATATCTTACATCTATAGTATTTTTACCTTGGTGGGTCTCTCTCTCATTTAATAAAAGTCTTGAATCTTGGGTTACTCATTGGTGGAATACTAGGCAATCTGAAACTTTTTTGACTGATATTCAAGAAAAGAGTATTCTAGAAAAATTCATAGAATTAGAAGAACTCTTACTCTTGGACGAAATGATAAAAGAAGACCCGGAAACAAATCTACAAACGCTTCGTATCGGAATCCACAAAGAAACGATCCAATTGATCAAGATGCACAATGAGGATGATATCCATACGATTTTGCACTTATCAACAAATATAATCTGTTTCATTATTTTCAGTGGTTATTCTATTCTGGGTAATGAAGAACTTGTTATTCTTAACTCTTGGGTTCAAGAATTCCTATATAACTTAAGTGACACAATAAAAGCTTTTTCTATTCTTTTATTAACTGATTTATGTATCGGATTCCATTCACCCCATGGTTGGGAACTTATGATTGGCTATATCTACAAAGATTTTGGATTTGCTCATAACGACCAAATTATATCTGGTCTTGTTTCCACTTTTCCAGTCATTCTAGATACAATTTTAAAATATTGGATCTTTCGTTATTTAAATCGTGTATCTCCATCACTTGTAGTGATTTATCATTCAATGAATGACTGATCCAACTGTAATATGTTCCATAAGCAAAACATTTAAAGACGTACTTACTCTTTCTATCGAGACGAGGATTTCTCCTATTCCTAGAGTCCAGTAAAATTATTTTAGTAAATAGCAGAATTGTGGATAGGGACTATACAAGCGACCTACCTAATTTTATTGTAGAAATTTTCGGGATCAATGATTGGACCATGCAAATTAAAAATACCTTTTCTTGGATAAAGAAAGAGATTACTCGATCTATTTCCGTATCGCTGATGATATATATCATAACTCAGACATCCATTTCAAATGCATATCCCATTTTTGCACAGCAGGGTTATGAAAATCCACGAGAAGCGACCGGGCGTATTGTATGTGCCAATTGCCATTTAGCTAATAAGCCCGTGGAAATTGAGGTTCCACAAGCGGTACTTCCTGATACTGTATTTGAAGCAGTTGTTCGAATTCCTTATGATATGCAAGTGAAACAAGTTCTTGCTAATGGTAAAAAGGGGGGTTTGAATGTGGGGGCTGTTCTTATTTTACCCGAGGGGTTTGAATTAGCTCCTCCCGATCGTATTTCGCCCGAGATGAAAGAAAAGATAGGCAATCCTTCTTTTCAGAACTATCGTCCCACTCAAAAAAATATTCTTGTTATAGGTCCTGTTCCTGGTAAGAAATATAGTGAAATAACCTTTCCTATTCTTTCTCCGGACCCCGCTACTAATAAAGATGTTCACTTTTTAAAATATCCGATATATGTAGGCGGAAATAGAGGAAGGGGCCAGATTTATCCTGACGGGAGCAAGAGTAATAATACAGTTTATAATGCTACAGCGGCTGGTATAGTAAGTAAAATCATACGAAAAGAAAAAGGGGGATATGAAATAACCATAACAGACGCGTCGGATGGACGTCAAGTGGTTGATATTATCCCCCCAGGACCTGAACTTCTTGTTTCAGAGGGCGAATCTATCAAACTTGATC